TACAGGCCTCTTGACTATTCTATTATTTACTTCATTTTTTTTGTATTTGTATTACTTTTGATTTGTGTGTATAAGGCGATTTTCTTGCTGTCTTCTTTCTTATTTTATTATTATTGATAGGAATTCTCTTGTTAAGACCCTATGAATCAATGAAAAAAACCTCAGATTCATACCAGAACCACGATGATTCAAAAAAACCTTTAATCGAAGTCCAAAAATTCCCTGAGTAAGAATAGCTGAATCATCACTTATTGAATGAATAGATAGAAAAAATCCAAAGAAATGCCTGTCCTTTTATACAAAATAAAGAGAAGCGACAGCAGTTTGAAAGAATCAAAATCTTTCGATTTTTTTTTTCTAACTCTTTGTTTGAAACATTTTTTAAGTCCGGTTGCGAGGTCTAAATATTAAATATGAATCATAGTTCGAAAGAATCCATTTTCTATATTCCGTGCTCCAGATACTCGAATAAATATCTGACGGGATAAAAGCATCTCTATCAAGATGACAGATCCATTTTATGTTCTGTATTATCAATAGGATCAATTCTAACAAGTCACACACTCATATTCCGGAAATACAGAAACAAAGAAATTCCGCGGTCGAACTACCAAGAATGGCACAGAAATAAAAAACCTAAATGCTTCACTTTACTTTATATTGATATATTGATAAAGTTAGTTAGTTAGTCGGTTCTTGTGAATCTAATTCATAGAAATTCCGTCCAGTATAATGGACGAATTATAAATCTCCAAAATAATAGATAGAAAGATCGCAAATAGAGCCATCGCAACACCCATCAAAGGAGTCGTTCCCCATCCCGGAGCTACTTTACCATATTCTGAATTCAAAGGTTTCAATAAATCTCCTACAATAGTTCGTCTTGGACCAGATCGAGAACTATCGTCAATGGTTTGTGTAGCCATAAATCCTATTTTTTACTCATCGAGATCTGTTGACTTTGTATACCATTTCGCTGTAAATAAAGGATCTTATCCTATAGATCCGTTTTGGTCTTTAAATTATATAATATATAGAATAATGGAAACAGCAACCCTAGTTGCCATCTCTATATCTGGTTTACTTGTAAGTTTTACTGGGTATGCCTTATATACTGCTTTTGGGCAGCCCTCCCAACAACTAAGAGATCCATTCGAAGAACATGGAGACTAGTTGAAGTAATGAGTCTCCCAATATATCAATATTGGGAGACTCATTACTTCAATTAAGATAAGAAAAAATCATTTCATCTTTTTAGTTGGAACTTTAGGTGGTTCTCTAAAAAAGATAGCGAAAAAAATGATTCCTAAAGTGGAGACTAAGAGGAATGTATAAACCAGTGCTTCCATAGATTTGATCGCGGTTTACAATTATAGCTTTCATACCTGTTTATTTAGGATCATCTCCCGTATAAAGAACAAGAGTAAAACAAAATGCAATGATTCAAATCAAGATTTTTCTGGTTCCCTAAAACAAAAATAAAAAAGAAACAAAATAATGTTCTATCAGACTACTTGTTTTCTTGTAGTTGGATCTCCAAGTTTTTGGAATGCTCCAAATTCTACTTGAGCATCCAAATCGGGGTCGATACCAGCAAAAACATCTCTGAACAGGGTTCTAGCACCATGCCAGATGTGCCCGAAAAAGAAGAGCAAAGCAAACGAAGCATGTCCAAAAGTAAACCAACCCCTTGGACTGCTCCGAAAAACACCATCCGATTTCAAAGTAGCACGATCTAATTCAAAAATTTCACCTAATTGAGCACGTCGAGCATATTTTTTCACAGTAGTTGGATCACTATAAACGACTCCGTTGAGTTCACCACCATAAAACTCGACAGTTACACCCACTTGTTCAACACTATATTTCGATTCTGCCCTTCGAAAAGGAACATCTGCTCTAACAATTCCGTCTCCGTCTACCAAAACAACGGGAAATGTTTCAAAAAAGGTAGGCATACGACGTACAAAAAGTTCATGCCCCTCCTTATCTCTAAAAATAGGATGTCCTAACCAACCGACCGCTATTCCATCTCCATTGTCCATTGAGCCCGCTCGAAACAATCCCCCTTTTGCCGGATTATTGCCGATGTAATCATAAAAAGCTAATTTTTCGGGAATTTTAGACCAAGCTTCCGATAAACTTTGATTTTCGACTAGCCCAGCACCAACTCTTCGATATATTTCTTGCTGGAAGTATCCCTGATCCCATTGATAACGAGTGGGGCCAAACAATTCAATCGGGGTAGTTGCTGAACCATACCACATAGTTCCAGCAACAACAAAAGCTGCAAAAAAGACAGCAGCAATACTGCTAGAAAGGACGGTTTCAATATTTCCCATACGCAACCCTTTGTATAGACGTTGGGGTGGGCGCACACTAAGATGGAAAAGGCCTGCTAATATACCCAATGTCCCTGCTGCAATATGATGAGAGGCTATTCCCCCCGGAACAAAAGGATCAAAACCTTCCACACCCCATGCTGGATTTACAGATTGTACCCTTCCGGTTAGTCCATAAGGATCGGACACCCATATTCCAGGACCATACAATCCTGTTACATGAAATGCGCCAAAACCAAAACAAGCCACCCCCGCAAGAAATAAATGAATTCCAAAGATTTTGGGCAAATCCAAAGAAGGTTTTCCGGTACGTTCATCACAAAATATTTCTAGATCCCAATAGACCCAGTGCCAGATAGCCGCCAAAAAGCATAAACCCGAAAACACAATATGTGCCCCGGCCACACCTTCGTAACTCCAAATGCCCGGATTCGTTATAGCCCCCCCCGTGATATTCCAACCACCCCAGGAATTGGTTATTCCTAAGCGAGTCATAAAGGGTATAACGAACATACCCTGTCTCCACATTGGGTCAAGAACAGGGTCAGAAGGGTCAAAAACTGCTAATTCATATAGAGCCATCGAACCGGCCCAACCAGCAACCAGAGCTGTATGCATTATATGTACAGAAAGCAAACGGCCGGGATCATTTAATACAACGGTATGAACACGATACCAAGGCAAACCCATGAAAATACCTCTTATATCAACAAAAAATAGACACTATGTAACTTTATTGCACTGGAAAATACTATACTATGGACTCACTTTTTTCAGTCGATTATCTCGGGTAAAGGGTTCCTATTTCTTCTAGTTTTTTAGTAATAATAGAACGATTATATTTGTAGTAACAAAAAGAAGCAGATCTATTCTATACCCGATAAGTAACAATACGCAATGGTATTTTGCTGGGGTTACCCTATTTTATTTTATAGGAGTGAATGCAGACATATTTGTTTATCGCTCAAAAACCGATTCATAAGAACTTTCCTTTATTTGGTGTTCCCTTTTTATTTATGATTTATAACTCAAATATGCTAAAGACAAATACTTTTTAACTTAACACAATAAACGGATTCTTACGTTTCCACACCAAAGTGAGATATACGGCTTCATTTTTTCTCCAGTTAATGCCCATTGGTGTTCCAAAAGTACCCTTTCGAAGTCCTGGAGAGGAAGATGCGTCTTGGGTTGACATATAGTGCGACTTGTCAGATATATTGGGTCATATGATATGGGATTTCCCCGTTCTCTCCCCTGATCGAGATATACCTACCCCCCATCCTCCAAAAAGATTGATTGAATCATCAAAAATTTGGCGCTTGAAGTGTAATGAAGTGCAATTAGATCGCCTTTTTGTTTGGTTTTTTTTTTTTTGGGGGGGGGGGTATCCAGATTACTATGATATATATATATAAAATAATTTATGGTTGGCTTGGTTGGACCAATAAAATGAAGTACCCAGGCTCTGTTTAGAAAAAACCAATCGGTAAGATATATACGATTACGACTTCTATTAATTTCATATATTTGACAGAAAACGTGAAATAAAAAATTAAGAAAAAGGGAAAAGTCGTAGCAAAAAGACGTGGTATTGGAGTATTTGTCCTATATGTGCAAATAAAAAAAGGGCGGATCTTTACTCAGAGTAGAAAAGAAACCTAAAATAAAAGAATTGAAGAAGCCCATACAGAAACAAGAAAATTACATTGCGATTTTGGTTCGATTTCGACGAAAAGAATACATCAATGAGAAATTAGAAAAAGAGTCCATTATCAATATGAAAAAGGTTGAAATCAACACATTGATTCCTTTTTACGTAGTGAACCGTATGCATCAAAAGATGCATGTACGGCTCTTAAGAGATACAATTTAATCCTAATCAACCGACTTTATCGAGAACGACTACTGTTTTTAGGCCAAGAGGTTGATAGTGAAATATCAAATCAACTTATTGGCCTTATGGTATATCTCAGTATGGAGGACGATAAGAAAGATCTATATCTGTTTATAAATTCTCCGGGCGGAGGGGTAATAGCCGGAATAGCTATTTATGATACTATGCAATTTGTACAACCAGACGTACAGACAGTATGCATGGGATTAGCCGCTTCAATGGGATCTTTTCTTTTAGCAGGAGGAGAAATTACCAAACGTCTAGCATTCCCTCACGCTTGGCGCCGATGAGTCTTTTTTTCTCAAATAAAAAAAAGAAGACTATGCCTTCGCCATATGAAAATGAAGTAATAATAGCACGGCACTTCGAGTTCGATATGTCATTTTTTTTTTCAAAACCGTTCGATTATGTATCGAAAGAGTAGTATGAAAAGGAGGTATTCGCGATTTTTTCTGATCTATCCGGAGCCTGTTTCAGTGTCACAAACTTTTTTGTTTTCAGTTTTCACACCGGAAAGCTTTTAACAATATTTATGTTATGAAATGAAAGAAAAAAACAATTTTTATTTTATAACTATTTGAAAAAAAAAAAGAAACTTTTGGATTGCTGAATAACAGACGATACGAAATAATAAAAGCAACGGAACCATCATAGTATTTTTTTTAATACTCTCCCAAACAAAAGGAAGGTTGGTTATTGGATCATTTAATGATCTAGGATCTGATAGAGCCTGTATATGTATATTTTTTCTATTTCTTAGATGGAAGATAAAAATTTCATACCATAGTAGAGCCGTATGCAATACGCAAAAGATGCCTGTACGGTTGTTCAATTCTATATATATTTATTTATCTCTTCTCGGCTTATCATGCGAGATCGAGGAAACCCTTATTTATGTAGGTTATATAATCAGGGTAATGATCCATCAACCCGCTAGTTCTTTTTATGAGGCACAAACGGGAGAATTTTTACTGGAAGCGGAAGAACTACTGAAACTGCGAGAAACTATCACAAGGGTTTATGTACAAAGAACGGGCAAACCTTTATGGCTTGTATCCGAAGATATGGAAAGAGATGTTTTTATGTCAGCAGCAGAAGCTAAAGCCCACGGAATTGTCGATCTTGTAGCTATTTGAATCAAAAATTAGCAGCAAGGATTCCCCACAAATACACAGTTTGGGATTTTCTTTTATCTTATTACCGGATTGAATAGACTATTACTAGTAATTAATCTATTACTAAAATATACGCAATTCATAATATAATCATCGGGGTTAGGGTTGATCTAAACCAGCTCATTATGTATACGACTCACCATGCCAACTATGAAACAACTTATTAGAAACACAAGACAGCCAATCCAAAACGTCACAAAATCCCCCGCTCTTCTGGGATGTCCTCAGCGCCGAGGAACGTGTACTAGGGTGTATGTGCGACTCGTTCAGATCATAACAAAAAAAGAAAGGAAACCATTTATTTTTTCTAGTATCGACGTGTTAAGTTAAGATAGTGTGAATGGAAAAACCCCCATTCACACTATCTTAAAACTCAAAAAATCGATTAAGAATCTATAATTAAAAATACATATATATATTCTTCTATTGTGTTGTGTATCAAATTTATGGTTTCGATTGGTACAAACCCAATCACCTCCATTTGCAATTTAAGATGAGAAAGACTTCCCCATTGGTAGCAAACGGTTACCCATTAAGCGTGGGAAATACTATTTCAATTACAAAAAATGATGCCCTTTATTTATTTTGCAAGAACGGACTAAGAGGGTCAGCTATCCGGCAAATCTCCATACTTAAATACCGTTACCGTATAGCTGGTTTTCTTTGTGAAAGACCTATTACTAGATATTTCAAAGGTAGAGCCGAAGAGTGTGAACTATACAAGTTAACAATAACATTGATTAAATCAAGATTAAATTGAAAGAAGAGGCTCCGGTGTATAGAGAGGACCTCGCCGTTTAAAAAGTAATCATAGAAACGACGGAACCCACGATTTCTTTATCTATTTCATTGACTATGTTTTTTTGATACCTAGTATTAATACAATTTCTTATTTCGGGGTCAAATGCTTAGAAAAAAAAAGAAAACGAAAAAATCGTGGTTGGGGAGGTTATAGTAGCAAAAGCCGTTGGAATTTTTATTTTATACACTGGAAGAACACATTTTTGTTATTAATAGACTAGGGAACGGGAAAAGAATAACTGAAATAAAAAATCAAATAGTTATTCATCAAAGTATCATTTATTCAATGACTAGAATTAAACGAGGATATATAGCTCGGAAACGGAGGAGAAAAATTCGTCTATTTACATCAAGCTTTCGCGGGACTCATTCGAGACTGACTCGAATTATTCCTCAACAGAAAATAAAAGCTTTGGTTTCGGCTCATCGAGATAGAGATAGAAAAAAAAGATATTTTCGCGGTTTGTGGATCAGTCGAATAAATGCAGTAATTGGCGAGAGTAAAAAAACATATATATACAATATTTATAGTCGTTTCGTGTATAATCTGTACAAGAGGCAATTACTTCTGAATCGTAAAATAGTTGCGCAAATAGCAATATTCAAAGAGAATTGTCTTTTTATGATTGCCAACGGAACCCTATAATCAAATCCAAAATCCCTGGAGACTGAACTCCGGGAGGGTAATAGAATAAAGATTTGTATGGATAAAATTGTTCATTTTGATGACTTTATCAATAAAATTCTATTGATAAAGTCATCAAAACGAACAAATACACCTCCGTTCAATAAAAAAAATTTCCTCTTCTTCACCGATTATCTTATTTCTTTTTTTTTTTTAAGAACAGTAGGAGTAGTTCTAGCGATCGACTCACTTTTTTCAAATTGTTTTTCGTTATTAAGAAAGGGTAACAAAGATAAAATACGAGCTTGTTTTATAGCAATCGTAATTAATCGTTGTTGTTTTAAGGCCAATCTATTCACGCGTCTAGGTAATATTTTTCCTTGTTCACTAATAAATCGACTAATTAAACTCATGTTTTTATAATCAATTCGATCCCCCGATTGAATTGGGGGCAAACGCCTACGAAAAGATCGCTTAGATTTAAGAAAGATTCGCTTAGATTTATCCATGATTTTTTTATTCCTATCCTGAAAATACCAGTTCTTATAAAATTATAAAAAAAGGATTTGTTTTATTTATATTCTTCTATATAGAATAACTTCTATATAGAATAAATATATCGAATCTAGATATATATGAAAAATAGATTATATGTATGAAAAATATATATATATTTTAATTTTTCTTGGAAGGATGACACTCAAGCGAGCCGTTTTCTCTATTTCTTTATCTCTGCGTGAATCATATGTTTGCAACAACGGGGACAGAATTTTATCAATTCCAATCGACTAGGCGTATTGTGTCGGCTTTTTTGAGTAATGTATCTGGAAATACCCGTAGATTCCTTCTTAACACCCTTTTGATCGCAGCCGGTGCATTCCAAAATAACATTGACTCGGATACCTTTACCCTTCTTGGCCATGAACCTCCTTTGATTTTTTGATTCACTTAACTCTTCTATTTTTGGATTCGAAGCGAAGAAAAAGAAAAAAGGAACGAAAAAATAGAAGTTGATAGTTCGAAATCAAATTATGTATCTATAAAAGATTTCATTCCAATTCATTTGGATTTAATATAGTACAGTAATAATTAAGGAATACAATGATTTCGAACTACATTCCGAATCGTGGTCCGGTATTTCCGTTTTCATTTAAGTATCTTGTATGATATTGTTATCCCCACCTTAGCCATTCCATTTCCATTTTGGTCTCACTCTAGCATTAATATAAATGTAATTTCATTAATAATCGAATAATAGAAATTATTAATGAAATTACACCGAAGCCTGGGCCAGATTTCTAGTTTCACTGAGGACGAATCCGCCTTTATTCTTTATATTTTAAAACTTATTCTTTCTATTATATTAGAATTAGAAAATAGAATCAAAAAAAAAAATAGAAATAAAGACGGGGGATTAATCACAGACATTTGATTAGATATAGAATCTTCTTCATCCCTTCCCGTGCCAATAACTAGAATGAAAAAAAGGGGAATATCAATGCATCTGGGAATAACCGATTGATCTCTATCAAGAGACCCGCTAAAGCCCCGAACCATAGAGTACTTAACACTGGTGCCACCGAGAGATATGTTTTTAGATCTCGCATTTTAAATCCTCCTTATTTTTATTGTTTAGTTGTAATTTGGAATACATAATTACATACATATAGAAATATGATCTGATAGTTATTTAGTTAATAACCACATTGTATTTGTTCACAGAATTACCAATTCAAATTGAAATGTACAATGATTCGTTAGATATTGATCTTAAGTTACGAAATAAAAGAGGTCTATTTCTTTCTTCTCGAGCACTATCGAAAAACCCCTTTTCCGTTTTATTTGAGGGGAATCTCCTATTTATTATTATTTCATAATAAGTCTTTTATTATTATCATTTTGATTAGGATAATAGAATTCTTTTACTACTCTTAATTCTATTACTATTATTGTAGATTCTATCTAATAATAGATAGAATAATCGTAATTATAGAATCTTTTTTTTATTATTCTATCTATTTTTATTATTCTATCTATTATATTATTATAAATACTCTATCCATTTAGAATCCATATATTCTATTTTTTATTTAATTCAATTTAATTAAATATTGTTTGAATTTTATTCTATATTCTATTTTTATTCTATATAGGATATTAAACAAAAAAAAAAAAAGAAAGAAAAACGGCAGAATAATATATATATCAACGGAGGAAATAAAAATACGGAAAAACGGACAAGGATTCGTTCCAATGATACTGGAAACCAACGGAAAGGGATGTAGCGCAGTTTGGTAGCGCGTTTGTTTTGGGTACAAAATGTCACAGGTTCAAATCCTGTCATCCCTATCCCGAACTATTATTTATCTTATCGTATGAGTAGTAACAAGGAATCAATTGAAATGGATTCAAATCTTACATGCATATACTATATTAATATCTAAAATATCGTATATGCATGTAAGATTTATTAGTGGGGTCCCATTAAGTTATTTATGAGAATAAAGCGCTCTTAGTTCAGTTCGGTAGAACGCGGGTCTCCAAAACCCGATGTCGTAGGTTCAAATCCTACAGAGCGTGATTCCATTTTTGTTAGATTGTGAGAGAATGAGACTGAAATAATTCAACAGCAGTCTAAAATCTTAATTTGACCCCCCGTGGATTATAATTAAAACAAATAAATATGAGGTCAATAAACAAAAGAGATGTTAATGAATTAAAGGTCCAACTGATCGCCACGCCGGTATTGTAAATATGCAGTTACAAATAATCCTGCCAAAGTAATAGGAATTAGACCTAATACGATTCCAAATAGAAACACTTCAATCATTTTAATTTGTTTGAAAGGGAAAGGGGAGGGTAATATCTATCCTTAAATATGAATATTTGTATGTATTTGATCATGATTCTCAATGATCAAAAATTGGAAATTGGCTAAGGAACTATAGAATATCGAAAAGATCCAAAAATTTCCAATTCATTTAACAATTTCAAATCAAATAAGTCGTATCTTACTTAGACCGATAAATAGAGCTGAGGTTATAGTTAAAGCCGCTAGTAAAAAACCGAAATAACTAATTATAGTGAACATAAATAAACTAAATGAAATATGTTTTTTTTATACATATGTTTATAAAGCACTTCCCTAAATTTCAATTTT